TGATCAAGAGGAAGATTTCTAGGCGGGGCTAACGGCGACTATGAACTATTGATCAAATTGAGTATGATTTGATGACCAGAAATAGCAAGGAACCCAATTATTGCAATTGCTTAGCTAGTGAAATACTCACTGGAATCTCTGGTCCGCACCGGACCAGGTGGTTTTCCCCTCATCGCTACGGATCAGACCTTCTTTATTACATATATCTCTTAGAACCCTATTCACATTAAATCTCCATTTTTTTTTATTTGATAGATATATAATGAAAAAATTGTCAGAGATTTGATTTCAAGATGCCTTGGTGGTGAAATGGTAGCCACGCGAGACTCAAAATCTCGTGCTAAAAGCGTGGAGGTTCGAGTCCTCTTCAAGGCATACTATTTCGAATGCGCAATTAAATAAGAAAGCTCGGATTGATCCAATCGGTATTGATATACAGATTCGATCGATCCGATGAGAGAATCTCTTTTACATGAATCCAATTTTCATTTCATCCGGGAAAAGCCATCTTTTTCTCAACAAAGTCTTTGTGATTTGATCCAATAGTGTTCCGTTAGATAGGAACAGATTTGCTAAATACTGATAACTCTCGGATAGAGTATTAGATAAGGAACTATTGGTTCTAAGCCATTTCTGACGATGAATCAAAAATTCGAAATGCTTTTCTTGCGTCTTGTTGCTAAAAAAGCGTGTGTTTCTAGATACAAACATATGCTCAATTTGGGACGTAAGAAGCGCCTTTGCCATCTCTTCATCTGCAAACAATTCTCGGCGTGAAAACACAGAGCCTGGGGGCTGATCTTTGAATAGGAAAAAGAGTGGATCTGTAGGGATTTCTTTGGAAGAGCTATCTCGTGTCTTGTATTGCATGGTTCCACTCTCCGAATCATTCTCTTCATAGGAAACTCCCAGAAAGCCCCAAGGGCGCCAGAGTCTAGGAGCCCAAACTATGTGATTCAATAAATCCTCCTCGATCTGTTGCGGGCTTTCTTCAAACTCGGATTCATACAGAAATTGCTGATCAAGGATAGAAGAAGATCCCACCAGAGCACCTTCCACTTCTAATAGGCCATGAACTAGATCAGAATCATTTTCAACGAGTCCAGAGGAAGTAATCCCATTGTTTCCGGGTAAAGACCAAAGATCTTGAGCAACCGATCCGGCCGAACAACTCAAAATATAAAGAAGGATCGTCAATTTTTTCATGCTCTTTCCAAGTTCGAAGTACCATTTGTACAAATAAGAATCCCCCTCGTTACAGGATTTCTTCTTCAGATAGAGAGATATAGTATCTATAGGGCAATCACTTATAAGTACATTTTGTGCTACAGCCCTTCCTATCTGATAGAAAAGGATCCCATGATCCTGAACCAATCTTACCTGGGATTGCAAATCCCAAGTTTGTCTATGAAGAGCGGATCGAATTATATTAGTGTCTATAATTGATTTCTTCTGTGTAATACTAATTGATAGGACCTCATTGGTCAGTGCTACAATATCTCGTGCATTGGGCCCCATAGTTATGGACCCAAATCCATTAGTATGGAACATTTTCTTTTCCAAGTGAAATCCCCTCGTATATGAAAGTGTGAAAAAGGACTTTCGTTGTTGTGAACTAAGAAGCCTTCGTAACTTAATACACGTATTTAATTTTTTCGGAGCTATTAGAGCGGGATCCACTTTTTGGGGAAGATGAGTCGAAGCAATAACAAGATTATTTCTAGGAGAACATCTTGCACAATCCCTGGATAGCTGGTTCACTAATAGACCGAGGGATAAGGAATTTGACTCATTCACATCTAGATCATGAATATTTGGAATCCAGATTATGCACGGAGACATTGCTCTTGCTAATTCAAATTGAAGAGTTATAGACAATCGGTCGATTTGAGCCTTCATCTCACTATCCGTAGTTAGCGCATTCCAAGTGAGCAGATCTAGCTCCGTAGCAAGGTCACGACCAATCTCGTTATCAATACCTTCACTCTTCTCCACCCTATCGATATCGTAACTAGGATCAATATTGTCACTCTTCTCCACCTTCTCGATATCAGAAAGAAATTTCGGAGGATTCTTGTCCAGTAACTTATTCACAAATATCGTAATGAAAGGAAGATAGGAGTTTGTCGCTAGGGTTTTGACCAAATAGGATCGTCCAGTTCCGATAGAACCTATAACTAAACTACCCCGAGAGGGAGATAAGTCTAAGCGTAGCGAAAAGGGTTTTCCGGGAGATGGGAAATGAGCCCATTGTGAATAAGTGATTGTCTGAGAATGAGCAAGGAATAGACGTCTTTCTGCGAAACAGGCTGTATTGAACTCATAATTCATTAAATGCTTTTGCTGAATGTCAACTAAGTCTCGGAAGTAAAGTGCTCCCGGTTGTTCAAGGATTTGATAACCAGCGTCATTCTTTGATAAATGATCACTATGAGTCAGACTCAATAGAACGCTTTTTTCTGTGGTTAATGTGGCTAGCTGAACCAAAAATTTGCTTTCTTCCTCATGAATCGAATTAGTGTTCGCGACCCAGGATTCAATTTGATCATCAATCCACTCCCAGTTCACGTTTTTTCTTTTTCTGAGCAAGGAATAGATATCTTTACTTGTATGACTTATATGACTTAGCTTTCTGACATTTATAGAAAAAGCAATTCGAGTCATAATATCGCTGAACAGATTCTTTAACCAAAAATCATTTGGTTCAGACATAGGATACTTATCTAAAAGTTTTCGAACCTCAATCCTAGATGAGGAACTCATAAAAGAGTTTAAACTTTTTAATTTTTTATGTAACCTAATAAACGCTCGCGAAACAAAGAAAAGATGCATAGTAATGAGATACCCAACAAAAATCACAAAGAAAGTTTTTAAATAGAACATCTTTACCGAAGTATTTCGATGAATTATTTCTATGCCCAGAATAAAGTTATTGAACCCCCCCTTCCTCAAGCTCTCGATTGTTATAAAAAATGGCATTTTCCCTAATTCGATCTGAAGAATTCGCCATGATAAAGCCACAACCCTTGACACTAGGTCTGAAAATATCAGATTTATATATTTGTACCCTGCTAAAGTAAAAAAACTTGGCAGATATCTTTGAAATAAATTCCATTTTTCTGATAAAAGAGAAAAAAAACTATCTCTTTGAAAACTTGTTCCTTTTTCTTTTCGATCAAAATGAATAGATTCTGAATAGGGACTATGACTCAAACCCATCTTTGAAATGAAATTGGGAAACTCATAAAAGTTTTTTGTTTCGGAATCAGATAGATTCATATTCAGATCTAAAAAAGGTTGACAAGAAGTTCTTTCCAAATTCACTATTTCTGTCTCTGTTAGAGGTGTTGCAGAAGTATCTATGATCGAATAAATAGCTCGACCAATGACTGGATCGGAGTGAAAATCCTGAGATATCAATTTTAGATCTACTTGTGCCTCCATTGGTGAACTAGTACCTATATGCTTTTTACCCCCGCACAAAGAAACTATTTTCTTCTGAAGGAACAAGCTATTCAGAAATTGTCCATAAAGAAAATTGAAATGAGTATTCCAAGTCCTTTCCACAGAAAATGGAAATCTTGTCTTACAATCGAACCAAAAGCAGTCCGGATTATTCAAGAATCGAAGTCTATTTGCTTTATAAAAAGAATATATTAATGAACTTCTTTGAAATTGATTCGCGGGGTTCAACCAATTTTCTTGATCGTGCAAGATTTGAAACAAATCGGAATCCTTTTTATAGAAAGATTTGGTTCGAGTATGTAATGAGTCAATTGGTAGCTTATTAGGTGATGTTATTGCTCCATTTACTACGAAGTTGGATGGACTCGACTCTTCCACCAAAATGGGGTTCAGTCTCTTTAAATGAACCATTTTAAATCCTATCGATTCTAACAACTGATTACAAAGTTTATGAGTTGGCCCTTGCAATTCATAGATATAAATTTCGGATCGCTGAATCGGGGTATTCCCTAAACTGACACAGTAAAAAAGAAGTGAATTAGCCCAAAAGAAAATAAATTTAGTCACAAAACCAAATATCTTAGTAAACAAGCCAACAAGCGAATGTGGCGAAAAGAAGGACCAAACTGCCTTGGAAAGTTTGTCCAACAGATAAGGAATTAACTTATATACCCTTTTTTGTACTTTTTTCTCTATGTACTTACGAACCTCAGACCAATAAATCCATTTTTCAAGAATAAAAAAACGTAATTGAAGAATATAAACACGTAATTGACCAGGAAATCGAATAAAAAAAACACGTAATTCACCAAACTTCACTTGCATGACTTCAAACGTGCCTTCAAAACGACTCTTTTGGACTTGAAAAAACTTTTTCTGCGCAGAAAGGAAATGTTCAAACTGTTCCTGTAAACTCTTTATGCTATTCGACCATTTGTATCTATAGGTATAATCCTGTTTGATTTTATAGTTCATTCGAGTTCGATAATTGAGAAGAGCTGTTACTTTTTGCTCTCTTGGAATTTGATTCCGATGGGATCTATTGAATAGATCTCTTAGATAAAAAGAGATACTAGAGTCATTTTGATATTGCCGAATAGATTTCATTTGATTTTTACTAACAAAACCCACCATTTTTTGTCTGCCTCGCTTAAAAAAAGAATTAGTCTCCGGATAACATTGTTGATAACGAAACAAAAGAGGAGACCGAACCCATAATGATTTCTTTTTTAATTCAGCCCTATCGTTTAATATCTCCTTCAATAATTTTGTTTTATCTAATCCCAAATCACTATTAAGATAAAAAGAAAATTCCTTATGATACACCGTATCGGGTTCGCTTATTACTAGAGTCCATAGATCTGCTCTTCCTTGCAAGATCTCTTCGACTTTCAAATAGAATCGCTGAACTAAACTAAAGAATAGATTTTTTTTGGCCGGATCTGATGAAAAAGAATGAATTGAGACAGTCTTTTGTAAATAAAGAATGATTTTGAATAAATGAAGTATTTCTCTCTTTTCCGCTCGCCGGACAAAACAAAGAGGTTTCTTCCCAAAGTGAGGATCTTTAGTGGCCCTCTCAATCGGAGTCGACGTTATATATAGTTCTGAACATCTCTCAGAGCAAAAAGAAGCAAGGAATCTTGTCCGAAAATGTTCCATTTTTTCCGGAAACCGCTCTTTCTCGCGTTCCGTTTCAAGAAAGGAAGGATCCCAAGAACTTGCTCGTTCTTTTCGTTGTTGAATATTTTTTTGATGAATCAATCCAGAATATTCCGAATCCTCATTTTGAAGGGACTCAAAAAGGTCTATGGGTGGATCAGAGGATCTTTTTAGTTTACTCGAATTCTTTCCTTGAACAAAATGAGATCTTGATTTTGCGGAAGCAGACTGCAGATTTGACCATATATTCCGCCCTTTGCTAAAAAACCGATCCTTGTTTAACCTCATATTACTACAAAAAAAATGGGATTCGGGCCTATCATTTCCCCAATGAAAGAAGAGATCTTGGTGGAATTGCCACCGATAAAATTGAGTACAATTTTGCAAGGAGATCGTCCCCCCTTTTCTCGAGAAGAGATCAGAAACATGCTCAATCCTATTTGACTTGAGCCCTTCTTGTGGTCTTTTTTCACGAAAAGCAGGCATAAGATAATAAATCCAACTTTTCACTAAGATTTTGAATCCCGATTCCGAATTAGGGTCCTTGTCATCTAGATAATATACAAACGGAAACTCAAGAGATTGGAGCGCTTTTTCTTTGAATAAGATATCAATTCCGGCAACCATTTCATGAAAAATACGATTCTCCATCAAGTGCCTCCACCGCACTTTTGTTATTGGCAGAACCTCAGTATTTTCTTTCGGTTTCAGTAAAGAATTTTCAGATATAGTTTTTCCCTTTGGAAAAGAAAGGAGCAACATACTCATTTTAGTTAATCCACGGGCTTGATCATTCGTGTGAGTAAACGGGAGAGGAAAAAATCTTTTCAAATAGAGGTTTTTTCGTTCAACCATATTTTGAGTGTTCATGCGATATATAAGGATCCCGACTACAACCACTATGACTCCCTTGATCGTGAAAGATTGATTTCTTGTTGAACCCGGTAAATTGCGTGCAAGTAGGAGACTCAAAATTCGCGGATCAAAGAGTTTTAAAAACCGTTCTTGGCGGAAAAAAATGTGAATAAAGGATCCCACTGAATAAAATTGGGTCCATGAATCTAAGAAATATTTAGACTTATTGATCTCTCTCAATTCAAAAATACCAAATTTGCGATTTTGTTTTTTCATACCTCTGTAAACCTCCCGAGTTTTTTTAGTTTATTTTACTTTATTGGATTTTAGATTTGAAAACATTGATTTTTCAAATTCAAACGTGTTTAGTCTTTATTATGATACCAGTTATGTATCTATTTCCATTACTATGAAATTTTTTCATGATATTTTTAGTTTACACTACACATTCTGCAGACATGTTGAACTCTGTCTATTTTTGTAAATTCAAAAATGCTGATTCCTAAATTGCAACGATTTCTATTTGTTTATATTATAATACTATTTTATACAATATTTTCATTTTGCAAATCCTATCTCTATTATGTATTATGTCTATCTTTAAAGGTCCTCTTTAAGCATCCATGGCTAAATGGTTAAAGCACCCAACTCATAATTGGCGAAGTCGTAGGTTCAATTCCTACTGGATGCACGCTATCTGTTACATAACCTAAAAATTGATCTGCTCAGGAATTACTAAGATTCTCTATTAGTTTGTTAGAAATAAAAGACAAAGAAAAACCGACTTATACTTATCTTAAAGATTCAGGGCGAACGACGGGAATTGAACCCGCGCATAGTGAATTCACAATCCACTGCCTTCATCCACTTGGCTACATCCGCCCCAACAAAAAACCGGTGCAATCCCGCCCTCTTCTACTTAAAATAAAGTTGGGATTGCTCCGGTTTTTCATCCTTTAGAATACGACCTAATCCTTATCTTATGTATTTGTAGCTGGAACTTCGATAGTCGCTAAATCTAAAGGAAAGTTGTGTGCATTACGTTCATGCATAACTTCCATACCAAGATTAGCACGGTTTATGATATCAGCCCAAGTATTAATTACATGGCCTTTACTATCCACTACAGATTGGTTGAAATTAAATCCATTGAGGTTGAATGCCATAGTGCTTATACCTAAAGCAGTGAACCAGATACCTATGACAGGCCAAGCAGCTAAAAAGAAATGTAACGAACGGGAATTATTAAAACTAGCGTATTGGAAAATCAATCGGCCAAAATAACCATGAGCGGCTACAATATTGTAAGTTTCTTCCTCTTGGCCGAATATGTACCCTTTGTTAGCCGATTCACTTTCGGTAGTTTCCCTAATTAAACTAGAAGTTACTAGGGAACCATGCATAGCACTGAATAGGGAACCTCCAAATACACCAGCGACACCTAACATATGAAATGGATGCATAAGAATGTTGTGCTCAGCCTGGAATACTATCATGAAATTGAAAGTACCAGAGATTCCTAAGGGCATCCCATCAGAAAAACTGCCCTGACCAATTGGATAGATCAAGAAAACTGCGGTAGCAGCTGCAACAGGAGCTGAATACGCAATAGCAATCCAAGGGCGCATACCCAGTCGGAAACTGAGTTCCCACTCACGGCCCATATAACAGGCTACACCAAGTAAAAAATGTAGAACAATGAGTTCATAAGGACCACCATTGTATAACCATTCAGCGATGGATGCTGCTTCCCAAATTGGATAAAAGTGTAACCCGATAGCTGCAGAAGTAGGAATAATAGCACCTGAAATAATATTATTTCCGTAAAGTAGAGATCCAGAAACAGGTTCACGAATACCATCAATATCTACTGGAGGGGCAGCAATGAAAGCAATAAGAAATACAGAAATTGCGGTCAATAAAGTAGGGATCATCAACACACCAAACCATCCAATATAAAGACGATTTTCAGTGCTGGTTATCCAGTTACAGAAGCGACCCCATAGGTTTTCGCTCTTGCGTCTATCTAAAACTACAGTCACAGTAATTTATTAAGTATATTTAATCATCAAGAACTCCCAAGCATATCAAAAAAATAGAACTAGAGAAAGCTTGTTATTTTATAATAGAACATACCTGAGATAGTTCTGTCAAGACAATTGATATCGCTCATTTTCGAAAGACCTAAGGCTATGGCTAGAATTTCAGTAGAATCGGGATATTTGAACCCGAAAAGGGTAGACAATTTATTCAAAACCTGGTTCCTTACATTCTACACGGTAGGTTGAATCCTCTCTTACATAGCAATTTTAATGGATATCATTTTTAGTTTGAAAAAATTAAAGTAAAAAACTTAACCTTTAATTTATTTCTTTTGATAAAAACTTATTTTAAAGACTTCTTAAAGTGGATTATCTCAATCTTATTAGCATGAAACCTACGCAAATAGGGCCGTTATAGGCCACATTGTTTTAAACAAAGTTTTACTATCCGAACCATGAATTTATGATAAATTGAAAGAATTCATAATTGATATTATTTGTCTACAAACATATGTTTTATCACATTTTCAATAAATCGTATTCTATATTCTAAATAATTGAATAATAAATAAATAAAAATGATAAATCCTATTACTATAAATGTGTACTTGACTAAAAATTCTAATTAGAAAAAGCTCTGGGACGGAAGGATTCGAACCTACGAATAGCGGGACCAAAACCCGTTGCCTTACCTCTTGGCCACGTCCCATAGTGGAAAAACTAAAATGGAAATAATTATTTTGTGTTCAATACCAATGAAATCACAATCATATTCAAATAAAAACTATAGAATATATTCTATAAAAATTATATTTTAGAATTCAATTAGTGGGTTTTAGATTTTTTCAGTAGATATATTTTTAGGTAATACTAAAGTAATTTATTATTTGATAGACTATTATTAATCTATAATTGTATTTAAAATCTGAATTTTTACATGTGGGAGTTTAAAACATAAAACAAAACGAACTTAAGAGTCTTTTCGGTCCCCCTATAATAGTTAATATTATAATATTTAATATTATTTTTTTCCTTAATCTGAATAACAAAGCAATCATCTCCAATAAAAAAATGCTTAAATTTATTAGTTTGATTTTTCTTGATTCTGTCCTCTATTCGAATAGTTTATTCTTCAGCAAATTGCCCGAAGCCTATTCTTTTTTGAATCCAATCGTCAATTTTATGCCGGTCATACCTGTGCTCTTTTTTCTCTTCGCTTTTGTTTGGCAGGCTGTTGTCAGTTTTCGTTGAAATTCTGCAGTTTTTCATATCACTCAAGTAAACTTTTTGAGTCTTTACTCTCTGGTTTATGGAAACCTTTTCGTGCTGCTTTCCAATAAAAAACCCTACTAGGATTTAGGTTCCTTACACCATAAAAGATATAAAAATTGGAAAACTCATACTTAAAATCATTATTTTTAGATAGATAACTTCATTTCTTGGTAACAAAACCAGATTGGCTAGATGATCTAAAAAGAGCGAATCTAGTCTATATTTTTTAACAAACTAAGGTAGATTTGTAATGTTTATTCTAAAACTCTTCGTATACACCGTAGTTATCTTTTTTGTTTCTCTATTTATCTTTGGGTTCCTCTCTAATGATCCACGGCGTAATCCCCAACCTGAAGAAGACTAAATATCCATTTTTGCGAATGATTTAATTCGCAAAAATGGAAAGAGAGGGATTCGAACCCTCGGTACGAATAACTCGTACAACGGATTAGCAATCCGACGCTTTAATCCACTCAGCCATCCCTCCAAAGTAAACTGGAAACGTCCTATTCAAGTATAGATTCCACTTAAAATATTTAAGTTTTTCTATAACTCTATATCTATATATTAATATATTAGATATTAGTCGATATTTTAAAGTCAAAAAATGCTTAAGCTTCGTCTTTAACGTTTTTGGCTGTATTTTATTCAGACTCTTCGTCTTCTCATGGCCCGGTAAGCACTCAACCGGGCTTTTTTTTTTTTTAATTTGAAAGATTTCATGAAGACCTTTTCTTTATACGTCAGTATCAGATAGAATCCCATTCAATTGATTTTTTGAAGAAAAAAAGAGCAATAAAGCGTCCATTGTCTAATGGATAGGACATAGGTCTTCTAAACCTTTGGTATAGGTTCAAATCCTATTGGGCGCGATTTTTCTATCTCTCTTTTTTTTTAGACTTTTTTGATTTGATATTGCATCATAGTTTATAGTAAAATAAAATTTTATAACTATGGTTTTATATCTTTTCCTTTAAGGAGAAAGCGATCCTTTTGGGACCCAATAATGTCCTTCAAAATGGCTTCTGCCTCCTCAGTAAATGTATTAGTCGAATTAATTATTTCTTGAAACTTAGGTTTATCAACTTTTAAGTAATTAGATAACTCACGAAGAAATTCGCTGATCTGTCCAAGTTCTAATGAATCAAGATAACCATTTATTCCAGCATAAATAGTCATTATTTGCTCTGCGGTCGTAAGAGGAGCAGATTGGGATTGTTTAAGTAATTCGCGTAAACGTTGACCTCTTGCCAATTGATTTTGACTAGCTTGATCAAGATCAGAGGCAAATTGTGCAAAGGCCTCCAATTCTGCGAATTGTGCAAGTTCCAATTTCAATTTACTAGCTACTTGCTTCATGGCTTTAATTTGAGCGGCAGAACCCACTCGGGAAACAGAGATCCCAACATTAATAGCCGGTCTAAATCCAGCATTGAATAGATCAGCGGATAAGAAAATTTGTCCATCCGTAATAGAAATTACATTAGTAGGAATATAAGCGGACACATCTCCCGATTGGGTTTCTACTATGGGTAAGGCGGTCATACTTCCCTCACCTAACTTCGAGCTTAATTTCGCAGCTCTTTCCAAAAGCCTTGAGTGCAAATAAAATACATCCCCTGGGTACGCTTCGCGACCGGGTGGTCTGCGTAATAAAAGAGACATTTGGCGATAAGCTTGGGCTTGTTTGGAGAGATCATCATAAATGATTAAAGTGTGTCGTTCCTTATACATAAAATATTCAGCCAAAGCTGCCCCTGTATAGGGAGCGAGATATTGTAGTGTAGCGGCGGAATCCGCCATTTCAGCCACCACAATGGTGTATTGCAAGGCTCCTTTTTCCTGTAAGGTAGTAACTACTTGTGCTACAGAAGATGCTTTTTGTCCAATAGCTACATAAACACATATTACATTTTGACTTTGTTGATTGAGAATTGTATCTGTCGCGACTGCTGTTTTACCAGTTTGTCTATCTCCAATAATCAATTCTCGCTGGCCACGTCCTATCGGTATCATCGAATCAATAGCAATGAGCCCTGTTTGAAGAGGCTCATCTATGGAACGACGCGAAAGAATCCCTGGAGCGGGGGAGTCAATTAATCTAAATTCAGAAGATAAAATTTCGCCCCTACCATCAATCGGGTTAGCCAGGGCATTGATAACACGACCTAAATAGGCGTCACCAACGGGAATCTGAGCAATCCTTCCTGTTGCTTTTACTGAACTTCCTTCTTTTATCCTCAACCCGTCACCCATTAAAACGACACCAACATTCTTTGATTCCAAATTGAGAGCAATCCCCTTTGTACCTTCTTCAAACTCTATTAATTCCCCTGCCATTACTTCATCAAGACCGTAAATACGTACAATGCCATCCCCAACCTGAAGGACAGTACCGGTATTTAAAATATTTATTTTTTTAGTATAGTGTTCAATACGCTCACGGATAATATTACTAATTTCGTCGGCTCGAATAGTTACCATGATTCTTTCTTAATTCTTTTTTTATTTGTAAAACCCAATCTAATAATAGATACAATAGAAAATAAAGATGAATAAACTATGTTATTTAAGTGTTCCCAACATACTAATATTAACACGAATTGTACGTAAATGCAACTCAGCATTCAAAAAACTATTCAGAGTTTTTAAAACTCTTTGTAAGGTTTGTTGTAAAACCCATTGTCGGATGTCATTAATGGCCCTTTGTTGTTCAAACCAACAAGTTTCTTTTTTTTTGTTTTCCAATTGTTCTAAAGTCTTATAAGTTGAATTAATCAGATTCAACTTTTCACGTTCTATGTCAGAATATCCAGTAACTCGTAATTGGTGGGCTTCCGTTTCAACTTTACATAAACGCGCCCGGGCTTTTTCTAGTTTTTCAACAGCGCCACTATAAAGTTCTTCTGAAATTTGAATCGTGTTTACGATCTTATTTTTTCGATTCTCTAAAAAATCCCTTAAAACTCCCCGTCCAAAAACAATCAATACACCAAGCACTACACTTATATTTATAAGACTTATTACTAAATTATTAGTATTCAAGCCGAAACTGCCAGCAGGTGATCGGGAGGCCAAAGAAATGAAATAATAGGTTACGTTTTTCATAAATTATCCTCAAACTATTTTTGTAGTACTTCACCTCTCGTTTTTTTATGAAAGTGCGGGAAAAACAGAACAATTTTAATTCGTTGGAAACGGATTAGCGGACTAATTTCGTTCAAGGACGAGCATAAAAGATGTACGCAATTATTGGTCGACTCATATGATCTCAATATAATTTAATAAAGCAAATTATCGTCTTTCTTACGAAAATAAGAATATTAAACAAAAGGATTCGCAAATAAAAGAGCTAATGCGACAACCAACCCATAAATTGTTAACGCTTCCATAAAAGCTAGACTAAGCAATAAAGTGCCTCGTATTTTTCCCTCCGCCTCAGGTTGTCGTGCGATGCCCTCTACAGCGCGACCCGCCGCAGTACCTTGACCAATCCCAGGTCCAATAGAAGCAAGTCCTATGGCAAAGCCAGCAGCAATAACAGAAGCAGCAGAAATAATTGGATTCATAATAAATTCCTGGTACAAAAAAATAAATAAAAAGTCGTTAATAATATAATCTAATGCATTGGGATGTTTCTAGTGGGAATTGATTAAAAGTAATGCCAATTATGTTTCATTTTTGATTTTCTCCGTTCTTCACGAAATAAAGAAAGTATTTATTATGTTCTATAATCTAGAATAGAAACACACTTTACATTTTGAGGAAAGTGCAATTAGATAGGTCTATATCATTGATGGGCTCGCTAAAAAAATAACCGCCGAGTTCAATGATAATCATCCATGGATTCACCTATATAAGCCGCGGCTAAAGTTGCAAAAATAAGTGCTTGAATACTGCTTGTAAATAATCCAAGGAGCATGACGGGGATAGGAACTACTGAAGGTACTAAGGAAACAAGAACAACAACTACTAATTCATCCGCTAAAATATTTCCAAAAAGTCGAAAACTAAGCGATAAAGGCTTTGTGAAATCTTCTAAAATGTTAATGGGTAAAAGAATCGGAGTTGGTTTAATATATTTACTGAAATAAGCGATTCCTTTTTTTGAAAGGCCCGCATAAAAATAAGCCGCTGACGTGAGTAAAGCTAAAGCAACAGTGGTATTGATATCATTCGTGGGTGCGGCTAACTCCCCATGAGGTAATTTGAATATTTTCCATGGTAAAAGAACCCCTGACCAATTTGAAACAAAAATAAATAGAAATAGCGTACCAATAAATGGAACCCACGGACCAGAATCTTCACCAATTTGGGTTTGACTCACATCTTGAATCAATTCAAGAACAGCTTCAAAAAAATTCTGATTCCCAGTCGGAATAATTTGTGGATTCCGACCAACTATAGTGGCTGAACCTAATAAAATACCAATTACAACCCAAGACGTTATAAGTACTTGGCCATGCACTTGCAAAGTTCCGATTTGCCAATAGAAATGTTGGCCTACTTCGACACTAGCGAGATCATATAACTCTTTTAGGTTATTGATGGAACCTGATAAAACATTCATGAGTGCCCCCTTACAAAATAGAACGTGCAAGAATTTTTTTTTTTTTTTCAGTGAGTTTGTTTTGAATTGAAAATATTATTCAGCAGTTATTAAGGCTTTCTTAAATAGCTAAAATAACCCTGACAAATTGCGAATACTAATTTGTTAAGAATAAATCTAATTGAAGCTATAGCGTCATCATTTGCTGGAATTGGAATATCTGATAGATTAGGATCACAATTAGTATCAATTAAAGAAATGGTTGGAATTCCTAAATTTCTACATTCTTGTAAAGCCGTTGATTCTTTGTGTTGATCAATAATGATTACAATATCAGGTAAACCTGTCATATATTGAATACCACCCAGATATTTTTGCAAGCGAGCTAATTTTCTTTTCAACATAGTTGCCTCTTTTTTTGGAAGATTATTGAGTCCCCCCTTTTTTTGTTTCATTCTCAAGTCCCTGAACTTCTGAAGTCTTGTTTCTGTGGTGGACCAATTTGTTAACATACCGCCAAGCCATTTTTTATTAACATAATGACACCGGGCCCTTATAGAAGCTCGCGCTACTGCCTCATCTGCTACATTATTGGTACCAACAATTAAGAATTTTTTTCCCCGACTTGCGGCATCAAAAACCAAATCACACGCTTCGGATAACAAACGTGCCGTTCTAGTCAGATTTGTAATATGAATACCTTTACGCTTTGCTGAAATATAAGGAGCCATTTTAGGATTCCAGTTCCGAGTACTATGCCCAAGATGAACTCTAGCCTCCAGCATATCTTCCAAATTTATGTTCCAATATCTTTTTGTCATTTATGTTCATCCCCCTTTTTGCTTATTTGTTCCGGACGCATATAGAAGCCCCAATCATTATTCTTCATATATTTAATAAGTTTTTTTTATTATTAACCCAAATGAGAGGAGACTTGCTTTGGAACAGATGCTGTTGTGAGTCCCAATAATAATATTGATAAGAAACTGCTTCTTCTAAAGTACGAAACCCAGAAATTCCGAAGGCACAAAAAAGATTCTAGAGTTTGGCTTCTGAACCCAAAACGTTTGATGGTATTTGACGTAGAATATATTTTGACATGCCACTTCGGAATCTGCATCCCCTAGAATTTTTGGATCCTATTAACCAAAGAAATAGGACTTTGCAGTTTTATCGTAAACTCAGCTACGGAATTCCAATTTAGTGATTTCATATATTTGTTCCAACTTTTCATCCTCCCTTCTCGATTCATTTATATAGAATAAACTTAATGCACTTTTAAGATCTGTTCCACTTTATGAAAGGTGAAAGACTTTGTATCATATCACCAAATTTTGCTTTTTCCATAGTTACTAAAGTAATTATTGTATTTACAATAAACAATCTCCATAATGGACGTGCACAGTTTAGCCTGAGGGGACTAAAAATGGCTTAGCTGATCAGATTACTCTATAGTTAATTTGAACCGAAATAACTTGACCCAAGGTTAGACATTTATACATTTTGATAAAGAAACTGTCCAAGCCTTAATCTTTTTCGGATTGGAAATGTTTCCCTTGAGTATAAATTTGTAATGAAATAATAGTTTAAATTGAATACTTGAAGAGATGGTTTTATATTGTCGAATATAAAATGGTGAGTGACGAAGATCTTATTATGAGTGAATATGAATAATCAATTAAAATAATCCCACTGTCAAAGAAAGTTTCCAAAAGACCTAAAGAATAAAGAAGAACTAATTGGAATTCTTGGTCAATGTTTGGGTCGTGATTCTTAATGTATGTTGTCATTTTTTGTAACCTTGATCGGGTTCATTTGAAAACAATTGGATGAGGAAAAAAAACTCAACAATTTATAAAAAGATTGTTAAGAATCACAACTTACAACGTATTCATTCTGAATCATCGAGCCAAAGACAAAAACCTGATTATTTATGATAAAGCTTTCGTAATCTGAAACTGAAAGAGATGTTGATTATTTCTTTCTGCTAAAACCAATTGCAAAGGCTGGCTAAAATGCATAAAAACAAAGTGGAATAAACCAGGTTTTTTTAGGAAGAGCCTTCCAAGAAAAAAAGAAGTTTTTTTTCTCTTTTGGCGATATGGCCGAGTGGTAAGGCGGAGGACTGCAAATCCTTTTTTCCCCAGTTCAAATCTGGGTGTCGCCTGATCAAATAAATTCAAGTATCTTTAAATCAAAATGAAAATTTTGTCCCATAAATAAGATAACGGGTGAAAATTATTTTTGTTAGATTCGGATTAGAGATCTAGGAATATTTTGATCTTTAACTTTTCATTGTTTGTGAATTTTTCATATAAAAAAATATATAAAGAAACGAATAATCATTAAAAATTACTTATTCCTAATACGTTTCATTTAGGAAGAGTTCCTTGTCCTATTATCAGATCATTTTATCGGTCTTCTTGAATGCTCCAATTGGGATTCCACTATTTTTGTTGGTGTATTAGAGAGAAAGTTTGAACAAAATCTTTTTTAGTTATCGAGATTGGGGAGATAATTTACATGGATATAGTCAGTATCGCTTGGGCTGCTTTAATGGTAGTATTTACCTTTTCCCTTTCACTAGTAATATGGGGAAGAAGTGGACTCTAAAAGTACTGCCAATTTGAATTTTTGGGAAATCAAACTCCTTCAATTTTATTCCTTTTAACACATTGCTACTTTTTCACTCAAACCTATATCTATATGTCTTTTTCTTTTCCAACTAAAAGAAGAAGAAATCTAAATACCTAATAGATAGTCTGGGTCTCATTTATTTATCACCCCGCACTATCTATTTATACATAGATACAAGTTATTTATGGCTCTTATTTAGTATATTATAATTATATGATATCTGATACAGCGGATTCGACCCCCCTTTTTTTTTTTTTAGAAGTAACATTCCAAATAGGCACTATAATTTTTTTATAAGCTCACGCAAAAGTAAAGAGTTATGTAGTAATTAATTATTTTGACTTACTGTTTTTACATAAAGAATAAGGAGAAGGGCAGTGGGAAAGAGAATCAATAGGGCAGTAGCAATAAATGCAAGAATATTGACTTCCATCGTTCCCTCCTTTTTTACGGCGTACTAACTCGGGATTTAATCCCATAAAAAAACGTTTTTGCTTCCACTTTAATGTATATCAAAATTCAAAGAATTAAAATTTTTCGAATTAATAATTGGATCCGTCGGGACTGACGGGACTCGAACCCGCAGCTTCCGCCTTGACAGGGCGGTGCTCTAACCGATTGAACTACAATCCCTGGAAAGAGGGATATACCATAAAGTTTTAGTTTTTCTCTATGTATCCAAAAAAACATGGAATTTTTGGGCCGAGCTGGATTTGAACCAGCGTAGGCATATTACCAACGAATTTACAGTCCGTCCCCTTTAACCGCTCGGGCATCGACCCAGGAATAATTAAAATTTAATTTTCTACTGAAACTTGGTAATCAATTTCTTTCAGAGTACCTACCCCCAGGGGAATTCGAATCCCCGCTACCTCCTTGAAAGAGAGATGTCCTAAACCACTAGACGATGGGGGCTTACTTGATTTTTTAAATTTTAAATATCAAGAAACTAAGAATATTATCACCTTTTTTTATAACTTTATGAAGTTAACAAAAAAAATTGAAAAGAAAAATGAGCACGTGTCTCTTGCATGTACGTAAACGAAATACTCCATAAGGTGTGCAAAATTCACCCTATGGACTATAGGAAAAATCCAGAGAATACAACTGGATCTAGATAGTATCTATTCTAGATGTTGATCTTAGTTAAAGTCAAGTGAATAAGCCCCTTTAACTCAGCGGTAGAGTAACACCATGGTAGGGTGTAAGTCATTGGTTCAAATCCGATAAGGGGCTATTCATTTTAGTATTTTTTTTTTATTTCATACTCCCAAACCAATTTTGTGTTTTTTTAGTTAACAAATAGAAAAAGAAATTCAAAATTGCAAATTATTCAAAGAAAGAAGATGATTCAATCCGCTATGTCTGATAGTGAACTTTCTAGTTAGATTAGTTATAGTTATAAGTTATATATATACTTAGACTGAGCATGAAGAAAGACTATCTTGATTTGAATCTCAAGCTTATTTAATAAAATAATAAAAAACGAAATGTAGACTTAGAACTTTCGTTTTAGTAGTTGATCTGAAGATAAGTGGGATTGGGCAGTCGGTATAATTGTAATTCATTAAATTAGTATTTATTCAAAGGTGTCGAAAATATTAAATCATTTAAAATAAGAATTGAATTCTGTTCATGAATTGACCCAAATCTTTATATGGGCCAATCAGTAAAAATTGGATCTTCGAAACCCATTGGAAGGCATGGTTCAAGATACATCAAGAATATACCGTAGGAACACAAATTTTCAGATATACCAAAAATCCTATAAGGTGCTCGGAAATGGTCGAAGTAGTTTAATAGGAGTATTACTATGACTATAACCCTTGGTCAATCTACGAAAAACGACAAGGATTTATTTGATACTATGGATGACTGGTTACGGAGAGACCGTTTTCTTTTTGTAGGTTGGTCGGGTCTACTACTCTTTCCGTGTGCCTATTTTGCTTTAGGTGGTTGGTTCACGGGTACAACCTTTGTAACTTCCTGGTATACCCATGGATTGGCTAGTTCCTATTTGGAAGGTTGTAATTTCTTAACTGCCGCAGTTTCTACTCCTGCGAATAGTTTAGCCCATTCTTTGTTGCTCCTTTGGGGTCCTGAAGCGCAAGGAGATTTTACACGTTGGTGTAAATTAGGAGGTTTGTGGACATTTGTCGCGCTTCACGGTGCTTTCGGATTAATTGGTTTCATGTTACGACAATTTGAGCTTGCCCGATCTGTTCAATTGCGGCCTTATAACGCCATCGCATTCTCTGCTCCAATTGCTGTTTTTGTTTCTGTATTTTTTATTTATCCGCTAGGTCAGTCTGGGTGGTTTTTTGCACCTAGTTTTGGTGTAGCAGCTATTTTCCGATTCATCCTTTTTTTTCAGGGGTTTCATAATTGGACATTGAACCCCTTTCATATGATGGGAGTTTCCGGTGTACTGGGTGCTGCCCTGCTATGCGCTATTCATGGTGCTACGGTAGAAAATACTTTATTTGAAGACGGTGATGGCGCAAATACATTTCGCGCCTTTAACCCAACTCAATCTGAAGAAACTTATTCAATGGTTACTGCTAACCGATTTTGGTCACAAATCTTTGGGGTTGCTTTTTCAAATAAACGTTGGTTACATTTCTTTATGTTATTTGTACCAGTAACCGGTTTATGGATGAGTGCTCTAGGAGTAGTCGGCCTGGCCTTGAACTTACGTGCCTATGATTTCGTTTCACAAGAAATTCGGGCATCGGAAGATCCTGAATTCGAAACTTTCTACACAAAAAATATTTTATTAAATGAAGGTATTCGTGCTTGGATGGCCGCTCAAGATCAGCCTCATGAAAACCTTATATTCCCTGAGGAGGTTCTCCCACGTGGAAACGCTCTTTAATACAACTTTAGCCTTAGCTGGTCGGGACCAGGAAACCACAGGTTTCGCTTGGTGGGCTGGTAATGCCCGATTGATCAATTTATCGGGTAAATTATTAGGGGCCCATGTAGCGCATGCTGGATTAATAGTTTTCTGGGCCGGAGCAATGAATCTATTTGAAGTAGCTCATTTCGGACCAGAGAAACCTATGTATGAACAAGGATTAATTTTACTTCCACACCTAGCGACTCTAGGTTGGGGGGTAGGACCTGGAGGGGAGATTCTCGATACCTTTCCATACTTTGTATCCGGAGTCCTTCATTTAATTTCCTCTGCCATATTGGGCTTTGGTGGTATTTATCATGCACTTCTTGGACCTGAGATCATAGAAGAATCTTTTCCTTTATTTCGTTATGTATGGAAAGATAGAAATAAAATGACCACTATTTTAGGTATTCATTTAATCTTATTAGGTATAGGTGCTTTCCTTTTAGTCTTCAAAGCACTTTATTTTGGGGGTCTATATGATACTTGGGCCCCAGGAGGGGGAGATGTAAGAAAAATTACTAACTTGACCCTGAGTCCAAGTATCATATTGGGTTTTTTACTCAAATCTCCATTTGGTGGAGACGGATGGATTTTGAGTGTGGACGATTTGGAAGATATAATCGGAGGCCATGTATGGGTCGGTTCTATTTGTATACTTGGGGGAATCTGGCATATCCTAACCAAACCCTTTGCTTGGGCGCGCCGAGCACTCGTATGGTCTGGCGAAGCCTACTTATCCTATAGTTTAGGGGCTTTATCTATATTTGGTTTCACCGCTTGTTGTTTTGTCTGGTTCAATAATACCGCTTATCCTAGTGAGTTTTACGGACCCACGGGACCAGAAGCTTCTCAAGCTCAAGCCTTTACCTTTTTAGTTAGAGACCAACGTCTTGGAGCGAACGTGGGAGCCGCTCAAGGTCCTACGGGGTTAGGTAAATATCTAATGCGTTCCCCCACTGGCGAAGTCATTTTTGGAGGAGAAACGATGCGCTTTTGGGATCTGCGTGCTCCGTGGTTAGAGCCTCTAAGGGGACCAAATGGTTTAGATTTGAATAGGTTAAAAAAAGATATACAACCTTGGCAGGAACGACGTTCCGCAGAATATATGACTCATGCCCCTTTAGGTTCTTTAAATTCTGTGGGAGGCGTGGCTACCGAAATAAATGCAGTAAATTATGTCTCTCCAAGAAGTTGGTTAGCAACCTCACATTTTTGTCTAGGATTTTTCTTTTTCATCGGTCATTTGTGGCACGCGGGACGGGCTCGTGCAGCAGCAGCTGGGTTTGAGAAAGGAATTGATCGGGATTTCGAACCGGTTCTTTCTATGACCCCTCTCAATTGAGACAAGATACAAGATCTAAAAATTTTGAAAGTAGGTCTATTTAAAATTTAATGTTTCATTTCGTTTTTATGGCTTGGCTATCCCACGTAGCCAAGCCAGTCTACCGTATTGCGTTGAACAATGATAAACTATAAGGAGAGAGAGGGATTCGAACCCTCGATAGTTCTTTAAACTATACCGGTTTTCAAGACCGGGGCTATGAACCGCTCAGCCATCTCTCCGTTAGCTACTTTTTGAAGAAATTATTAGCAGTTAGTCTCTTGAAAGTGGGTGATTCTTTTTATCCTATTAGGGAAATTAAATGGTATAGTTCACTTGGCGGTAGCATCGAGGATAAAACGTATGACTCCTGCTTTTCAATTAGTTGTTTTTGTATTAATTGTTACTTCATTCATCTTATTGATTAGTGTCCCTGTTGTATTTGCTTCGCCCGAGGGCTGGTCAAGTAAAAAAAATGTCGTATTTTCGGGGGCAGCATTATGGGTTGGATTGTTATTTCTGGTAGCTGTACTTAATTCTCTTATTTCTTGACCCTCTTCCTTCAAAAAATTGTAAGAAAAGAAATTGAAGGAAGTAAAAATTTTTGGCATTATTCTAAAAGATAACATTGGGTCCGGTACTTCACAAAATAGGAGCCGGGCAGATATCATATATGTATGCGGATATGGTCGAATGGTAAAATCTCTCCTTGCCAAGGAGAAGATGCGGGTTCGATTCCCGCTATCCGCACAAGATAACTTAAGTAATCAATATATCATAGATTCGATGTCGGGTCATTTCGCTAGTTTTTATTTTTATCTAGATTTTAATTTCTTTCGAATTTATAAAAAGGGTGTATTCGTTTTAACGAAGAGGTTGCGGAGACAGGATTTGAACCCGTGACCTCAAGGTTATGAGCCTTGCGAGCTACCAAACTGCTCTACCCCGCTTAGGACAAAATCAAGGAAAAACGGTCCCTACCCTATAATGTATAAAATAAAGAACCTATTTATACAGAAAGGGTCAAGGGGCCGAGGGAATCATCGAACCTAGATAAGGAAGCCGGAATCCTTACCAACTCGATCTAATTGCGCCAGGTAAAAGGCATGTTTCAACCATTTGACGAAGTATGTGTCCGGATAGTTCAAAATCGCGATAGTTAGCTCTTGGTCGTCCCGTCAAAAAACAACGTCGACGAAGGCGCGTAGGTGCACTATTTCGCGGTGAAGATTGTAACTTTACATAAATTTCCCTTTTTTCCCGTAATAAAGGAACTTTGCGTCTTTCTTGTTTTGAAGATCGACGAATCAAATGATATTTTTGTTCCAATTTTTTCCTTTTTTGCTCTCTCTGAATCAAACTTTTTCTTGCCATAAATATTGGAGTCCTATTAGTAGCTTATCCATAATAAAAGTCCAATCCTAGATGTATAAATAGACGCGTCTCACTACGTCAAAAAAAAATTAGATATTAAGGAGTCAAATTAACCAAATTTACCCGCTGTAGAAGCAATTAAGAAGGCAGCATAAGTAAATATATAACCTACAGAAAAGTGGGCTAATCCAACTAATCTTGCCTGGACAATAGACAGAGCCACCGGTTTCTCTCTCCAATGAATCAAATTTCCCAAAGGTGTGCGTTCGTGAGCCCAGACTAAAGTTTCAATCAATTCTTGCCAATAGCCACGCCAAGAGATTAAAAACATAAATCCAGTCGCCCAAACAAGATGGCCAAATAAAAACATCCATGCCCAGACTGATAAACTATTCATACCAAAAGGGTTATAGCCGTTTAT